TTCTTTTTCCTTGCCTGGATTAGGAATCTACTCTTTAGAAGAAAATAAGTTTCTTGAAATGTATTTTGAACTTCGAATTGTGTTCCAACGAACGGGATCTTCGAGAGCCGCCTAATCGTTTGAATCTTTATTCCTGAGTCTATAAATTATGTGTCCCCTCGTTCAATCATAACTATTTATGTTAATTTTGATCCTATCCTCCGGTAGTGTTCGTATAAAAGTACCTCGTATCCTTCCTGAAAGATAACCCAGGATCAGATCTTCATTATCTACAATGAATTCGAAATATACCATTTTCAAGTGATTCAGTGATTAAACCTTGGTAAGTCGATTTTTTTTTCTTTCATTCTATATACCTATCCCTTTTTTCAAAAAAAAAAACTGAAGTTTTAAGTTAGGGAGTTCCTTATCCGCGGATACCAGAAAGATTACCATATATAACACAAAATTTCTCCCCCTATTCTTTCTAATCGAGTCTCTCGGTCTGTCATTATACCTCGAGAAGTGGAAAGAATTACAATCCCCATCCCTCCTAAAATCCTAGGAATTTTGTGATAGTGGGAATAGATTCGTAGGCCGGGTCGACTAATACGTTTTAAAATAGTTCTATATGGGCCTTTCCTATTTCTTCTATGTCGCAGCGTTGAAACCAAGAAATTTTTATGACTTTCTCGATGTGTTCTTACATTTTCAATAAAGCCTTCTTGTAGAAGTATTTTCACAATGGTTTCGGTAATTTTCGTAGATGCAACTCGAACCGTTCTCTTTTTATCCATGTCAGCATTCCGTATAGCCGTTATTAGGTCTGCAATAGTATCCTTGCCCATGACTCAAATTATTAGTGCCTCCGAATTTTCATCTAATCAACATGTTCTACTTTCTTTTTTTTTTTTTTTTAAGGTATATGCGTGAGACACAATCTACTAATCAATTCTACAAAGTCAAGTCATTTTCGTTGAATCTTTTTCAGATACCCTACTAAATCATAGTCTCATCTAGTAGTAATAGTAAGTATTTATAATACTTCAGGAGCTAATGAAACTATTTTCGTAAAATTCAACTGTCTCAATTCCCGAGCGATCGCACCAAAAACTCGAGTTCCTTTTGGATTTCCTTCTTTGTCAATGACAACTGCCGCATTGTCATCATATTTTATTATCATACCGTTGTCACGTTTGAGTTCTTTACATGTACGGACAATTACAGCTCTGATCACTTCTGATCTTTGTAGAGACGTGTGGGGAACTGCTTCTTTGATTACAGCAACAACAACGTCACCGATATGAGCATATCGTCGATTACTAGCTCCTATGATTCGAATACACATTAATTCTCTAGCCCCGCTGTTGTCTGCTACATTTAAATGGGTTTGAGTTTGAATCATTTTTTTTTCTTTGCCCTTTGCATGAAAAAAAAGGAAGAAATATTTTTTGTTCATAAAAAAAGTAAAAAACCTAAGTTGTTTTTTCATCACGAAGGTCCCTTTATTTTGGTTACACATTCCGATCCCGCAATAATGAATTGTGTTTGTATAGGCATTTTGGACGCAGCTATTGTAATCGCTTCTCTGGCTACCATTTCTGATATTCCGCCCATTTCATAAAGTATTTGACCTGGTTTAACAACAGATACCCAAAATTCGGGAGAGCCTTTCCCCGAACCCATGCGTGTTTCGGTGGGTCTTACTGTAACAGGTTTGTCGGGAAATATACGTATCCATATTTTTCCACCACGACGCGCATATCGTGTCATTGATTTTCGGCCCGCTTCTATTTGTCTAGATGTAATCCAAGCAGGCTCAAGTGCCTGAAGAGCGTATCTACCGAAACAAATACGATTGCCTCGAGAAGCTATTCCCTTCATTCTTCCTCTATGTTGTTTACGGAATCTGGTTCTTTTGGGGTTATAGTTGATGGTTCTTTCTCAATGCCATCTCTACTGCAGAACCGGACATGAGAGTTTCTTCTCATCCAGCTCCTCGCGAATGAAACGAGAAAAAAAAAAAATTACCAAAAATTCTTGATACCAGAGTCTGCCCATATCATTTAGCTTTCGCCGAGCTCATAAGAAGAGAGACGGCTTGAATAGTTGGCTCGTCAATCTAGCTTAGGAATAGCAAAATGTGAACCAAAGCTCTGCGGGGCTAATGATTAGGAAATCTGGGGATTTTTTGAGATCGAATCTCTCACGTAGAAATTGTTATACCCTGCTTGTCTATGTATAGAAAATTCGAAGTTGATTTCTATTGAAATGAAATATTTTTTTTTGTGTTTTTTATTAAAGTATAATGCAAAAAATAAAATTGATTGAGGAAATCGGCCCAAAACTTAGCAATAATTCCAATAATCTTTCGCGGGCGAATATTGACTCTTTTAATCTATTATATCTTTTATTCGTAGGGTCATCCCATGACCTCTCAGAATAAATGAATTGATTCTTGGTTCGTTCCGCCATCCCACCCAATGAATCATTAGGATTCGTTTTCAATAGAATCCTTTGGAGTCACAGGTTCTGTCGTTCCCACCGCTTCTCAATTAATGGCTAGGTCCAAACTTTGCAATAGAGCTTCTAATTTCATTTGTTCCTGAGCCAATCTCCTCAGTCTTTATTGACTCGGGGCTCTTTTTTTTTTTTCTTATGAATTAGATGCATGCATCTAATCTAATTACTAATTCTGGACGAATCTATATCTATGCTTTATTACATTGCCTTTTTTTTTATGAGATGATTCATAGACCATACATCATATTGGAATTATATATCATTAATATTTTCTTTTTTTTTTTTTTCTCTCACCCTTCCATATTATCCGTATCCCTTTTTGCTTTACAACTTTCTGATCTGATTGATTTCTTTTTGTATCTTATGTCAAAAATATTTTTTTTTTTCAGTTGCTACAACGATATGATCGATTCATCATATAGTGACTGGTTCCTTAGATCCAGATAATAGGAAGCAATGGGTTGGTTATTATATTAGTTCTATAATTATTAGTTGATACTACGGGCTAGTCCCCCTTTTAATCCTAACCTAAATCTCAAAAAAAACCAACGAGTCACACACTAAGCATAGCAATTCTACCAAAAATTCAATCAATTTTTTATTCAAAACCCCTTTAGAATTCAAATTAGACTCGAAGAATTCTAATTTCTCTGTTTTTTTTTATTGAACGAAAAAATAACAAACTCCTTCATTATTTTTGTGTTCCATTCTTTCTTTCATTTCCAGATAGATTGGATAGAAGGTAAAGATAATCAAAGGGCCATTACCGCTCGTCTGTAAATATCCAAATTTTGATGCCCAGTGCTCCATAAATAGTTCGAACTGTATAGGAACAATAGTCAATTTTCGCTCGAATGGTTTGCAGGGGAACCCTACCTTTTCTAATCCATTCGACACGTGCAATTTCGTTTCCTTCAATACGTCCTGCGATTTGGATTTGAATTCCCTTTGTCCCTGTTTTTTCAGTTAATTCAATAGCCTTTTGTATGGCCTTTCGAAAAGGAACTCTATTCTTTAATTGTTCGGCTAGATATTCTGCAAGAATTTTAGGGTGTCCATAAGGTTCTTTAATTCTTATTATTGCAATGTTAACTTTTCGGTTTAGAGAATTGAGAGAGTTACATATTGTTTGTACATTGCTCTGTAATTCTTTAATTGCTTGAGATTTCTCCTCTTTTAATAAGTTTGGGAATCCCATATATATAATGACCTGGGTCAGGTCGATGCCTTTTTGAATCTCTATACGTCCAATTCCCTCGACACCGGCGGATATTCTCATATTTTCTTGTAAAAAATTCTGAATATAATCCCGTATTTTTTTATCTTCCTGGAGTCCCTCAAAATAATATTTTGGTTGTTCAAACCAAAGGGAATGATGGCTTTGGCTTGTACCAAGCCTGAAACCTAGTGGATTTATTTTTTGTCCCATATGGCCTCGCGCTTGCTATTAGCCCATATCATTCTGTCCTGATTTATCATATTGTATAGCATATAGTGATACCTCTCTTGAATATCTATAAACAGCTCTTTATATATCCATCCCCCTTTTTTTGACCATATGGCAAACTTTCTCTCTTTGGATATATCTTGCAATACAATAGTTATATGGCAGGTAGGCCTTTTTATCGGATAACTATGTCCTTTAGCTCGAGGTTTTAACTTTTTCACAATAGTACCCTCGTTCACTTCGGCTTGACTAATAATTAAAGACGTTTTGTTGAAACCCCGATTGTGAGCAGCATTTGCTGCAGCGGAAGAAACTAATTGAAAAATCGGATAACGTGCTCGATACGGCATGAGTTCTAGTATCATAAGTGTTTCGTCATAGAGGCGCCCCCGAATCTGATCAATTACTCTTCGCGCTTTGTGAGCAGACATAGGTATATGTTGACCTAAGGCGTATACTTCTACCTCTGGTTCTATCTTTATCATAAGGTTCACCTCTCATCAATAAAGGATGAGCACCTATATTCACTTTATTAACATTAACGACGAGATTTTTTATCACTTCTCGTATGCCCCCGGAAAGTCAGAGTAGGTGCGAATTCTCCCAATTTGTGACCTACCATACTATCTGTTATATAAATAGGCAAATGCTCTTTTCCATTATGAATAGCAATTGTATGGCCGATCATTATGGGTATAATGGTAGATGCCCGGGACCAAGTTATGATTATTTCTTTTTCTGCCCTTATGTTGAGCTTCTCAATTTTTCTCAATAAATGATTAGCTACAAAAGGATTTTTTTTTAGTGAACGTGTCACGGCTACTTACTCCTATCTTTTTTTTTGTAAAGACTTTATTTTATTTTGTAAGGACAAAGAGACCTATTTGATTTTCAATTTTGATTTTCAATGTTCTCCTATTTACTACGGCGACGAAGAATCAAACTATCACTATATCTATTCCTTTTTCTACTTCTTCTTCCAAGCGCAGGATAACCCCAAGGAGTTGTGGGTTTTTTTCTACCAATCGGGGCCCTCCCTTCCCCACCCCCGTGGGGATGGTCTACGGGGTTCATAACGACCCCTCTTACTACAGGACGCTTGCCTAGCCAACGCTTAGATCCGGCTCTACCTAATTTTTTCTGGTTCACCCCAACATTACCCACTTGTCCGACTGTTGCTGAACAGTTTTTGGATATCAAACGGACCTCTCCAGATGGTAATTTTAGTGTGGCTGATTTACCCTCTTTTGCTATCAGTTTCGCTACAGCACCCGCAGCTCGCGCTAATTGTCCCCCCTTTCCAAGTGTGATTTCGATGTTATGTATGGCCGTGCCTAAGGGCATATCGGTTGAAGTAGATTCTTCCTATTGATCAATCAAAATCCCTTCCCAAACTGTACAAGCCTCTTCCAAAGCATACGGCTTTCTGGATGTATGTGATGATATCTAGGTAGATGGATCCTATCTTATATAAATCGTATGATGAAGTACCATAGGAGTTGAGATAAAGGAGTCCAAAAATCTGCCGAATCGAATCACTCATGTTATGATCTTCTACATCCTAGGTCTCTCTGTTCCTTCATCTGGCTTATGTTTTTCATGTAGCACTCAGACCGAATGACTCTATCAAATTACGTCAAAACTTTCACATATTTCAGGTAACGTAGGAGACATCTCTACTTTTCCCCCGGGGGTCGAATTCTCAATGCTTGGCTTTCAATTCGCCTCTGACCATCAAATGAAATGTGAATAACTCGTCCTCCTCTCTTTGAAACAAGGGGCGCTTCCGGTTCTGTCGGTGCTTCAAACAATTATGTTTTCTCCATATTACCATATCTCTAGAGTCAATAATTTTCTATAAGGAACTACTGAACTCAATCACTTGCTGTTGTTACTCTTCAGTTTTCTGTTGAGGTCTATCCCGTAGAGGTACTCAATTTGGGTGGGTGATCGATTTCTAGGTTTCGTCGTAAACCTAATTGGTTACTTCCAATTACGTAAATTAATAGTTCAAACCGCACTCAAAGGTAGGGCATTTCCCATTGAGATAGGAACTTCTGTACCAGAAAGAATGGTATCCCCAATTAGAGCCCCCCTGGGATGTAAAATATATCTCTTCTCACCATCCCCATAGTGTATGAGACAAATGTATGCATTTCGATTAGGGTCGTATTCTATGGTTACGATTCTACCAGATATGTCTTTTTTATTTCGTTGAAAATCTATTTTACGGTATAGACGTTTATGACCTCCCCCTCTATGCCTTGAGGTAATGATTCCTCTGGCATTACGACCTTTACCACAACGACGCTGTCCAGAGATCAAATTGTTTCGTGGATTGGATTTCACTTGAATTCCAACAGTTGCATTTCGCGTGTTCGGGGTAGAAGTTTTATATAAATGTATCGCCGTGTTATGAAGTATTTTGAGTGAAATTCATTTCTTTTCTTTCTAAGCTAATAGATGGAATAGAATAACCCGCTTGAAGCGTAATAATCATACGTTTGTAATGCATTTTATGCCCTCTAAGGGGTCTCCTTCTTCGACTCTTTCCCGGGATTCGATGACTATTCATAGCTATTACCTTGACACCAAAAAAGAGTTCGACCCAACGCTTTATTTCTGTCCTAGTTGACTTTGATTCGACATTAGAAGTATATTGATTCTTCCTCAATAACCGAACAGTTTTTTCTGTAAATACTGCATATTGAATTTTATCCATAAATCTATTTTCTTCCCTATGAGTTCCAGTTTCGATAAGAATTCTCCCTCTAACTGTTTCTATACTTATGATATGAATATACCATACATAACACATAACGAATTGGTATGGATGATGAGATTCCATTGATACAAAGCCAATTCCAATAGACGTATTGAACATTCCCGTTGTCGTGCATCCAGCAGGAATTGAACCCGCAAATTTGCCAATTATGAGTTGGGCGCTTTAACCATTCAGCCATGGATGCATAAGGGGGATTATCATAGAATAAAGAAAGAAATATTGTAAAAGAAATATCATAAAGAAATATCATAGAAGAAAGAACTATCGTATCGGAGATTACCTAAAGAAATGGAAACCTATTTTCTTTTACTTTATATTCAATATTTATAATGGGGAGGCACTCAAAATGAAGCATAAAATTTCACAACAAGATCCATTTCAACCCTGGATCTTCGAATTGAGAGAGATGTTAAGAGAGGTCAAGAACTCTCACGATTTGTTAGATTCGTGGACCCAAGTCGATTCAGTTAGAACTATCGTTTCTATTTTTTTCGAGCAAGAACGTTTTATGAAACTCTTCGACCCCCTAATTTGGAGGAGTTTACTCTCACGCGATTCACAGGGGTCAAGAAGCAATCGGTATTTCACGATCAAAGGGGCAGTACTGACGATCAAGGGTCTAGTCAAAGGTGCAGTATTGACGACCAAAGGTCTAGTACTGCTTGTAGTAGTGGTCCTTCTCTATCGCATGCATAATCGAGAAATGGTCGAAAGAAAAAATCTATATTTGATGGGGCTTCTGCCTAGGAATTCCTTTGGACCCAGAAATGCTCCATTGGAAAAATCTTTTGGGTCTATCAATAGGTTGATTGTTTCGCTCCTGTATCTTCCAAAAGGGAAAAAGATCTCTGAGAGTTGTTTCATGGATCCGAAAGAGAGTACTTGGGTTCTCCCAATAACTAAAACGAAAAAGTGTATCATGCCTGAATCTAACTGGGGTTCGCGGTGGTGGAGGAACCGGGTCGGAAAAAAGAGGGATTCTATTTGTAAGATATCTAATGAAACCCTGGCTGTAATTGAGATCTCATTCAAAGAGAAAGATATCAAATATCTGGAGTCTTCTTTTGTTTCCTATACGGATGATCGGATCCGCAAGGACCATGATTGGGAATTGTTTGATCGTCTTTCTCCGAGAAATAAGCGAAACATAATCAACTTGAATTCGGGACAGCTATTTGAAATCTTAGTGAAACACTGGATTTGTTATCTTATGTCTTCTTTTCGTGAAAAAAGACCAATTGAAGTGGAGGGTTTCTTCAAACAACAAGGAGCTGGGTCAACTATTCAATCAAATGATATTGAGCATCTTTCCCATCTCTTCTCGAGAAACAAGTGTGGTATTTCTTTGCTGCAAAATTGTATTCAATTTCATATGTGGCAATTCCGCCAAGATCTCTTCGTTAGTTGGAAGAAGAATCCGCACGAATCAGATTTCTTTAGGAAGGTGTCGAGAGAGAATTGGATTTGCTTAGACAATGTGTGGTTGATAAACAAGGATCGGTTTTTTCGCTTGTTTAGCAAGGTATGGAATGTATCGTCAAATATGCAATATGATTCCACAAGATCTAATTTCGTTCAAGTAAGGGATTCTAGCCAATTGAAAGGATCTTTTGATCAATCCATAGATCATTTCGATTCCATTCGTAATAAGGATTCGGAATATCACACATGGATCAATCAAAGAGAGATTCAAAAAGAAGGGTCGATTCTTTGGGATCCTTCCTTTCTTCAAACGGAAGGAGCAGAGATAGAATCAGACCGATTCCCGAAAAGCCTTTCTGGAGATTCCTCAATGTCCCGGCTATTCACGGAACGTGAGAAGCAGATGAATAATCATCCGCTTCCGGAAGAAATCGAAGAATTTCTTGGGAATCCTACAAGATCAATTCGTTCTTTTTTCTCTGACAGATGGTCAGAACTTCATCTGGGTTCGAATCCTACTAAGAGGTCCACCAGAGATCAGAAATTATTGAAGAAACAACAAGATCTTTCTTTTGTCCCATCCCGGCGATCGGAAAAAAAAGAAATCATTGATATATTCAAGATAATTGCGTATTTACAAAATACCGTCACAATTCATCCTATTGCATCAAATCCGGGATGTGATAGGGTTCCGAAGGATGAACCGGATATGGGCAGTTCCAACAAGATTTCATTCTTGAACCAAAATCCATTTTTTGATTTATTTCATCTATTCCATGACCGGAAGAGGGGAGGATACGTGGGGCGCCACGATTTTGAATCAGAAGAGAGATTTCAAGGAGTGGCAGATCTATTCACTCTATCAATAACCGAGCCGGATCTGGTGTATCATAAGGGTTTTGCCTTTTCTATTGATTCCTGCGGATTGGATCAAAAAAAATTCTTGAACGAGGTATTCAACTCCAGGGATGAATCGACAAAGAAATCTTTATTGGTTCTACCTCCTATGTTTTCTGAAGAAAATGAATCTTTTTATCGAAGGATCAGAAAAAAAGGGGTCCAGATCTCCTGCGGGAATGCTTTGGAAGATCCAAAACCAAAAAGAGTGGTATTTGCTATCAACACCATACTGAAGGCATTCAATCAACATAGATTGATCCAAAATCTGATTCCAATCCAATATAGCATCCATGGGTACATAAGAAATGTATCAAATCGATTCTTTTTAATGAATAGATCCGATTGCAACTTCGAATACGGAATTCAAAGGGATCAAATAGGAAATGATACTCTGAATCAGAGAACTCAAAGGAAATTTACGATCAACCAACATTTATCGAATTTGAAAAAGAGTCATAAGAAATGGTTCGATCCTCTTATTTCTCGAAGCGAGAGATCCATGAATCGGGATCCTGATGCATATAGATACAAATGGTCCAATGGGAGCAAGAGTTTCCAGGAGGATTTGGAACATTTCGTTTCTGAGCAGAAGAGCCGTTTTCAAGTAGTCTTCGATCGATTAGGTATTAATCAATATTTGATTGATTGGTCTGAGGTTATCGAAAAAATTGATTGGTCGGAGGTTATCAAAAAAAAAATTGATTGGTCTGAGGTTATCGAAAAAATTGATTGGTATTGGTCGGAATTTTTCGACAAAAAAGATCCTTCTAAGTCACTTCGTTTCCTTTTGTCGAAGTTACTTCCCCTTTTGTCCTATTTGTCCAATTTGTCCAAGTCGCTTCTTTTCTTTTTGTTTAGGTCACTTCCTTTTTTCTTTGTGAGTATCGGGAATAGCCCCATTCATAGGTCCGAGATCCACATCTATGAGTTGAAGGGTCCAACTG